CATGGGATAAGTAAGCAGTTTTTTTTAGTTGTATCGACCCAGTCGCTCACTAATGGATCTTTACGGTGCTTTCTCTATCAATTTGGGAACTTTATCCATAGAGTAGTAGTATAGGCCATACTTTCTTCCTATTTTGATTCTCGTGAAGTGTCCTTCCTTCCTACAGCTGATAGGGCAAAATCGTTGTTTTGACGATCCCTATGTAGAAAGCCCTTTTTCTAGTATTTACTAGAAAATTTGATCCTTTCTTTTTTTTCTTCTTTCTATAGTGGAGATAGTCGCACGTAATGACAGATCACGGCCATATTATTAAAAGCTTGCGGTAAGAAGGGGTTTCGTTCTAGTGCCCGGAAATAATATTCCAAAGCCTTTGTATGCTCTCCATTGCTTGTGTGTATAAGGCCTATATTATAGAGTATATAACTTCGATCATAGGGATCAATTTCTAGTCGCGTAGCTTCATAATAATTCTGCAAAGCTTCCGCATAATTTCCTTCGGATTGAGCCAACATCCGTTACGGTCGTTCATTCTATTCAAAAAATCTCCGTTCCAAAACCGTACATGAGGTTTTCATCTCATACGGCTCCTCCCTTCTGTACATAGTACTAAGCGAAATAATCTATAGAATAAAAATAGAATTAGTCCCATCTTATTATGAACCAAAAGGGGCTGGTATTTTTCCAAGAAATCTCTAGCCAACCTTCCCGCAAGAGGTTTTTCTTAACACCAATGAATTCTATTAATGCTAGAGAAAAACGATAGCTCCAAGAATTTCTTTGTTCTCAACGCCTCCTATTTAGAGGAATTAGCCACTTCAACGATCTTTGATGGTTATAGGGGTATCCAAAGTACAAACCTGATGGTTGTTTGTTATCCCAACCATTCTTCCCAGCCCTGATACCGATCAGGAAAGGGCTAATTTCTAACAAAGTTTTTCTCTTGTTGATTCCTATTTCTAGGTGTAGTGCTTTTCTCCCCTATGCTGCCTATTGGTACTAGTAGAGTAGGATTGGCCTGTAATACAGAACCTATCCTGTAGGTGTAACCTTTCGCTCAATACTCAAATCTACAATTGAAGCATCTGAGGCCGCATCAATCGAGGATACACGACAGAAGGAATTGTTAGTTCACCTCACCTTCCCCAAGCGTGGGTTTCCTTTACTAATTTTGTTCTCTCTATGCGAACCCCCTCTCTTTCTCGTAAGACTGAGGTGTAGGTAGGGCTAAAAAAAAAAAGAGTCAAATCGCACCATCTCTATAATAAGTAAATGCCCTTTTTTCCCCTGAGGTTGTCGGAATTATTCGCAATAAAATATTGGCTACAATTGAAGAGGTCTTATCAATGAAATTTCCATTTATACGGGATCTAGGCATAATTCCCAACCCATTCTATATAGAATTGTTTTCATTTCTTCACAAAATAACATAAAAACAAACACATTCGATTCTTATAAATCGATCGATCCATATGCTCTAAATGGATAAGAGAGGTATGGATTTTCCGCTCAGCTCAAATTGTCTCCTTTTCCTTCTGTTTGGACAAGAAGAGATATGAAATATTTGACTAAGATTGGATTTCATTCCACTTTTCTATTTCTCAACAATAACTTCTCTCATCAGCTATTTCGCGTTTTCAAAGTCATTAATTGTCTCATACCCTTTTTTAGATTTCGATTGTATGGCGTAGCGTACCTTATGCAAACAGAATTCTAGGGTTCCTCTATTTTATTATGGAATAAGAAGAATTCTTCCATTCTCTTTTTCTTTGGTTTGGGGAAAACCCAAACTAAAACTTTTCGAGGGAGCGGAATTCCTAGTAAAAAAATCCTGGATCCTTCCACTTAGATGAAAAGGAATTTTTCCAATAGAACCATGGAACCCCCGAGCCGTTGTGGTTGTACCTGTACTGTAGGAATAGGAAAACTCGCTATTCACTTAGTTTATTTTCCATAATAAGATTATGTAGGAGAGATGGCCGAGCGGTTCAAGGCGTAGCATTGGAACTGCTATGTAGACTTTTGTTTACCGAGGGTTCGAATCCCTCTCTTTCCGTTTCTCTTAATTGATCAACGTTAACGATCACAATGTATCAAATCAAATAACAATTTATTCCAGCAATAATACCTTTATTTAATATAAATTTTTTATAGTAAATTACTGTGGTATGTAAAATACACATAGAGAAAAGAACAAAAAAGAAAAAAGGATCCTAGGGTTAATCCATTTATGCTAGTTGAATGGGAAAATACGAATTAAGGGCCTTAGGTCGATTTAGTTCGGGGAAAGGGGAAGGGGAAGAAAATTCTATGAACTTTTCCTTTTTTCGTTAAGTTCAAGTCTGACGAGAGTAATATTCTACAACTAACAACTCATTTATTTTGAGACCGACCCACTTCCTATCTAGGATTTTTTTAACTAGTCCTTTATATTGCAATGTGTCAATCGTCAAATGCTTTGGCAATTTCCCCGGGTCGGATGAAGCAATAGAATTTTGAATCAGACGTTTTGATCTTTGGTTATCCTTCGTAGTAATAATATCTCGGGGTTTGCAACGAAAACTTGGTATATCGACTATACGACCATTAACTAAAATATGTCTATGGTTAACTAATTGCCGGGCCCCAGGAATGGTTGAAGCCATACCCAATCGAAAAAGGATATTATCCAAACGCATTTCAAGTAATTGTAGTAAAACCTGACCTGTTGACCTTTTTGCTTTTCCAGCGATATGTACATATCTAAGTAATTGTCGTTCTGTCAGACCATAATGAAAACGCAATTTCTGTTTTTCTTGAAGACGAATACGATATTGCTCTTTTTTCCCAGAATGGAATTTCTTTTTCAGATTACTTCCGGATTTAGGTGTTTTTCTAGTGAGTCCTGGTAAAGCTCCCAGACGGCGTATTTTTTTTAAACGAGGTCCTCGATAACGGGACATGAAGACTCCTTGTTTATTTTATTGAAATTTCATTTTACACAATTAATTTCATTGTATTTACATTACAGAATACATCAAAATTAAAACTGAATTAAACTAAAGGATAAACAGATTAAAATCTACTAAAGTACCACAAAAAATGGAATTTCATCAACATCTGGATTTTTTGTATATATATTATTTATTTTATTGTTTTGTATCTAGCAAAATTGTAAGGTAGAACCACATAATAGATCCTGAATTCTCCATTTAATTCGGAGAAAAAGAGAGATTCTTGTTCATGGAACATCGATATAGAAAAAAGCCAACTATCGGATTTGAACCGATGACCCTCGCATTACAAATGCGATGCTCTAACCTCTGAGCTAAGTGGGCTTACATAACAGAAATAGTGTAACAAATAGAAATATGTATAGTATAGGAAATCCTTAAAATGTCAGATCTTAATTATTAATCTTAGCTATTAACTAGTTCGAAATTGGAAGTTCTACTTAGAAAAAAATACTAGAACTTCATAAAGATAAAGTGAACTTGATATGCTTAACTGGAGGATATCCTTAAATAGGATTATAGAAATTTTTGAACTTTCTTTTTATTTCTCTAATTCGCAAATTGATTTTTCTAATAGAATAGAATCTATTCCAATTTCTATATTGAATTTGATTTCAGATATTTTCAATTTGATATGGCTCGGATGAGTAATCTAATACATAGAAAAGAATAATATATATGATGAAAGATATAATAAAGAGAAAATGTGAATTTCTTGGCATTTTCATTCGATCATTATAGACATTTTTTGAGATATTTTGTTTTTTTTTGTTATTTCTTAATAATTTAATGATTAATATTTCACTAAGGAGAACATAGAATCATAGCAAATGAAATTGCTAATTCTGATTAGAAAAAAAAAAAAGAATGAATATCAAGCGTTATAGTATGATTTTGAATACTCTAAAAAGGAAAGGCGGGGGGGGTGGGGGAGAGAAAAACTTTGGGATATATGGATTCGGATTGAATTGCAAATACATCAACGATAGAATCAATTCAATTCTGAATTGCAATAAGCAGGGTCTGTCAAATAGAGACGAACTGCTAGACTACGTCGAGTAATGAATTCAACGATTCCAAAAAAAACTAAGAGATGGATGAAATTACACAAGGAATCCAGGTCTCAATCAAAGAAAAGGAAAATGGGGATATGGCGAAATCGGTAGACGCTACGGACTTGATTGTATTGAGCCTTGGTATGGAAACCTGCTAAGTGGTAACTTCCAAATTCAGAGAAACCCTGGAATTAAAAAAGGGCAATCCTGAGCCAAATCCGTGTTTTGAGAAAACAAGTGGTTCTCGAACTAGAATCCAAAGGAAAAGGATAGGTGCAGAGACTCAATGGAAGCTGTTCTAACGAATTGAGTTGATTACGTTGTGTTGGTAGTGGAACTCTCTCTAAATTTAGAGAAAGTAAGGGCTTTATACATCTAATACACACGTATAGATACTGACATAGCAAACGATTAATCACGGAACCCATATCATAATATAGGTTCTTTATTCTTTTTTAGAATGAAATTAGGAATGATTATGAAATAGAAAATTCTGAATTTTTTTAGAATTATTGTGAACCCATTCCAATCGAATATTGAGTAATCAAATCCTTCAATTCATAGTTTTCGAGATCTTTTAAAAAGTGGATTAATCGGACGAGGATAAAGAGAGAGTCCCATTCTACATGTCAATACTGACAACAATGAAATTTCTAGTAAAAGGAAAATCCGTCGACTTTATAAGTTGTGAGGGTTCAAGTCCCTCTATCCCCAAACCCTCTTTTATTCACTAACTATAGTATTTATCCTCTTTTTTTCTTTTTATCAATGGGTTTAAGATTCATTAGCTTTCTCATTCTACTCTTTCACAAAGGAGTGCGAAGAGAACTCAATGGATCTTATGCTGCTATTCATTGAATAGATTTCTTTTTTATTATAGTATCGGCAAGGAATCTCGATTATTAACTCTATTTTTAAGTATTATTAAGTAAGCCATGCACAATGCATAGGATTA